ATTTAGATAATATATCTAGATCTCTTCCTTCTTGATTAAAAGGAATTCCTATAGATCCAACAAATAAAGTAAATAGGACTAATACAAGTAAAGGAAATAACATAGTATTATCCGATTCATACGGGTAGAGATAAGCTTTTTTATTTTCAACATGAATAATATTAATAAAAGGCCGTCCCCTATTTCTTTTTTTTTTATTCTCATCACTTCGATATGTCTTTTTCGAAAAAAAAGAAGAATTTGGATTATAAATTCTTAATAAACGAAAATTTTTGTTAATTATTTTTGAACACCCTTTACCCCATATAGATATTGAATATAAAGCTGTATTTTTTTTTCCACTATAATTTTGAAAATAAACATTTAAATGCCCCTCAAAAGTAAGTAAATAGATCCGAAACATATAAAACGCAGTTAATCCTGCTGTGGCCCAAGCTATTATTGCAAAAATCGGCGAATACAGCCAACTATCATTAAGAATTTCATCTTTGGACCAAAAACAAGCAAGAGGCGGAATACCACAAAGAGAAAGTGTACCTAATAAAAACGAGGTTTTGGTAATCGGTACATACTTTGTTAAACCACCCATAAGAACCATATTCTGACTTTTATCCGGAGAATAGCCAACAATAGTTTCCATTGAATGAATAACAGATCCAGACCCTAAAAATAATAATGCTTTGGAATAAGCATGAGTAATCAAATGAAATAAAGCACTTCGATAAGACCCCATTCCTAGAGCTAACATCATATAACCCAATTGAGACATTGTCGAATAGGCCAAACCCCTCTTAATGTCTTTTTGAGCAAGAGCTAAAGTAGCTCCTAATAATACTGTTATTATACCTATCAACGAAATTATATTCATTATATAGGGTATAACTATGAAAAGAGGAAGAAGGCGAGCTACAAGAAAAATCCCCGCTGCCACCATAGTGGCAGCATGTATAAGAGCCGAAATGGGAGTGGGTCCTTCCATAGCATCAGGTAACCATACATGAAGAGGAAATTGTGCAGATTTAGCAACTGCACCGGCAAATAATAGAGCAGCACACAATGTAACAAAGGGATAATTTACTTCATTGTTATAAATCAAGTTATTGAATATTTCGAATAAATCCCTAAATTCAAAACTCCCCGTTATCCAATAAAAACCTAAAATTCCTAATAATAAACCAAAATCCCCTACACGATTCGTTACAAATGCCTTTTGACAAGCATTTGCTGCAAGAGGTCTTGTGAACCAAAAACCTATTAATAAATAGGAAGACACTCCAACTAATTCCCAAAAAATATAAATTTGTATCAAATTTGAACTAGTAACTAATCCCAACATCGAAGTACTGAAAAAACTCATATAAGCAAAAAATCTCAAGTAGCCTTGATCATGAACCATATAATTATCACTATAAATAAGAACCATAATTCCAACAGTAGTGATTAACATTGACATAATAGAAGTAAGTGGATCTATCAAGTATCCAAATTCTAAAGAAAAATCATTATCGAGAGTCCAAGACCAGACATATTGATAGATAGAATTGCTATTTATTTGCTGAATAGACAGATTAGTTGAAAAAATCATGACTATACTTAACAAAAAAATACTTGGAAAAGCCCACATACGACGAAGATTTTTTGTTGCTGTCGGAAAAAGAAGAAGTCCTACCCCTATTAACATAGGAACTGGAAGTGGAACGAAAGGTATGATCCACGCATATTGATATGTCTGTTCCATAAAAAAAGTTTTTGAATTCTTAATTAATATTAATTGGTTCCGATTCACCGAAAAAAATCAAGATATGCACTAACATAAATAGAATTTTTTGAATTTTTATTTATTTTTAGTTATTCTTTCTGCTAAATACTTCCAATATTCAAATCAAGAAGTTCCAATTGGTCAAATCATAGGAAGGAAAGACATTAAAGTTTCCCTCGAATTTGAAAATTCAAATCAAAGGTGAAATTAAGTCTCTTTCACGAGTTTGACAACAAAATTTAATAATTTTTTTATTAAATAAAAACATTGGGGTTTTCCCCGTTCTCGAGGTATTGTATATTTGATGTAAATGAAATATAGAACGATGAAAGTAAAGAGAAGGTTAAGTTATTTCATATTCGTTATTGTATTAAGTTCAACTAATTCCATTTCTATCGCATAAGGGATTCTATAAATATGGATTTGAATGGGAAATAATTTGAAATAAAAATATCAATCAAAAAAGGTTTTTTGACGGATATTTTCGAAAGTGGAAAAAGAAAAAAAAAAAAGAAAAGATAAGTCAAAGATCCGGGAAAATCACACAAAATAGTAGTCAAAATAGAGAATATTCTTTTTTTTTTTTTTGAATAGATATTTTCTAGAAAAAAATAGAATGAATTAGGAAAGCGATGATTTTTTGTGAACAATAGATGTCTTTCACATCCAGCTATACCAATGAGTAATCTCTTATTTTTATTTAAATGGCAGTTCCAAAAAAACGTACTTCTGCATCAAAAA